TGCAACGATTCGATAGACGGCTCATTGGGATAGATGTAAATGAACAATACCCCCCCCAGAAACGTATAGGAAGTTTTTTCTTCGTACGGCTCGAGAAAAATGATTTGAGGCTCTATTTATGTATAGAATTTATGTATAGAATATAGTATAGAATGCCAATGGCAAATGGGTGTAATTAGACTATGATTTAAGTCCCCTTCCGCCTTTCTCCTTCCTTTCTGAAAGGGAAAAACCATTTGTACTCATAACTCAAGTTGGATAATTCTCAAAAAGCTAAAAAAAAAAAAAGATTTTTAAGATTTCTTTTATTGAGTGGTCTTTAAATCCCTTTCTTTTTACTAAATTTTGGGGCAGTTATTGATACAATTGAAAGGGTATTTTCTTGTTCTGGTATCCTCCTTATTTTTAATCATTGGGTTTAGACATGACTTCGGTAATTTTGAATCCTTTCAAAATGGCAGCAACATACCCTTTTTTGTGACCTTTTTCAAAGAATCAGCCAAACATTTGATTCCCTGTGATACACTTTTTGTATCGAAAGCGTTTTCTTAATTCATTCCAAGAATTTTTTCTTTTGGATTGGAAACTTTCATTTCTATATCAAAAATATACTTACGAAGTTCTTCTATTTTATAGATTGATATTAACCCTAGATCCTTGCCCTAAGAAATAAGTCAATACTTTATACTCGAGCTCCATCCTATATTATTTAGGCTCCAACCCAACAAAAAGGGTAGTTTAGCAGAACAAGTGATGTCGAGCCAAGAGCACCTTCATTTTGATATAAAATGGTGGATGCAAGAATCCACGACAGATCGTGTCCTTCAAGTCGCACGTTGCTTTCTACCACATCGTTTTAAACGAAGTTTTACCATAACATTTATCTAATTTTGAGCCGGTATAGAATTGAGTCCATTACAGAATCATGAATAGTCATTGGTTCAGTCGGTACATATACATAGTAATGTATGTTTTTTCTTTTCTAAAATATTTTTCTGAAAAAGTTTTATCAAAATTAGAATTAGAAATGAATCCCTATAATTTAAAAATTTATTTTTTTTTTTCAAAACAAAAAAAAAAAAGGATGATAACAATACTTAATAGGCTATGGATTTCCTTTTTTTAGACGTTTTTTTTTGTTATTTTTGGGGAAGATTATAGAAGGATTTCTGAATTTCAAATAAAAAAAAAATGTATGAATTAACCTGTTGGAATCTTTCCATAAATATAAAATTATTTATAAGAGCAAAACAAATTAAGTCCTTACTCCTTTTTTTATCCTAACCTAACCAAGTCTTAAGAAATTTAATTTCCTTGACTCAATTTAGTCATAGTAGAAAAAACTTTATCTTGTTTCAAAATTCAGAGATCTGCAGAGAATTAATAATTGAATTACTCCATTTATTTTTTATTTAAGGAATAGGAAATATGGCTTCTTTCGCATTTCGACTCCGTTAAATCAAAATGGTAGTAAGATTTTTCTAAGTAACAAATTTATTTCAATATCAATATGAAGAGAAGAAACATATGATCAAAAGCCCGTCTAACCTTTTTTTTGAATTCAAACCCTTGTTTCTCTCTTAACTGGATTACAACAAATAAATTGAATTACATCGCTGTGTCATTTGTTGAACTCGATTAAGTTTAATTTATTAAAAACTAATAACTAATAATTAAATATATATGTATTCTGATAGAATGAATATGCTCTGGGACGGAAGGATTCGAACCTCCGAATAGCGGGACCAAAACCCGTTGCCTTACCACTTGGCCACGCCCCATTTAAATTTTGATTTAACGCTAATAAAGAATAATAGTGGTATTGTTTTGTCGTCAATTCTAGTCCAAATATTTAATTTTTAAAAAGAATTAGATTGTTGTTAGGATTTTGATACGGATAGATATAGAATTATTTTGAATTTATTGCTCATTACGTAGAATTCAATTAAGATATTGTATTGAAAGTAAAAATTCTTCTATTCTCTTTTGAGAATTGCAGGATTTTTGGTTGGGTAAACTAAAATAAAAGGAAAGATTTTTTCTACCTTTCTCGTTTCGTTTTTACTTATATCAATAAGTCAACCAAAATACAATTATCTCCAAGAACAAAAAAAAAAAAGTTTATTATGCTTAATATCTTTAATTTGATCTGTATTTATTCTGCCCTTTATTCGAGTAGTTTTTTCTTCGCAAAATTGCCAGAGGTCTATGCTTTTTTGAATCCAATTGTAGATGTTATGCCAGTCATACCTTTGTTTTTTTTTCTCTTAGCCTTTGTTTGGCAAGCTGCCGTAAGTTTTCGATAAGATCTTTAATACTATCCTAGAAAATGAAAAATTCCTTTAATTTAAGAAATAAGAAATTCGACCAATTCAAAGGATCAGATAATTGTTACCCTCAATTTGAACATGAAACTTTTGAGTACACACAAAAAATATGAATCACCACATTTCCCCACTCTAACCCCTTTTTGAAATGAAAGGCCTTACCTTCGTAGGAT